CTCATTATCAGACAATCACTTATTCACAAACCTCGTGTGGGGCTAATAGTTTTCATTCCCCATCTCCTCATGGAAAACCCTTTTCGCTCCGCTTAGCCCTATCCCCTTCTAGAGGTATTTTAGTGATAGGTTCTATAGGAACTGGACGATCCTGTTTGGTCAAATACCTAGCGACAAACTCCTATGTTCCTTTCATTACGGTATTTCCGAACAAGTTCCTGGATGACAAGCCTAAAGGTTATCTTATTGATGATATCGATATTGATGATAGTGACGATATCGATATTGATGATAGTGACGATATTGATGATAGTGATGATGACCTTGATATTGATACGGAGCTGCTAACTATGTATATGACGCCGAAAATAGACCGATTTGATATAACCCTTCAATTCGAATTAGCAAAAGCAATGTCTCCTTGCATAATATGGATTCCAAACATTCATGATCTGCATGTGAATGAGTCGAATTACTTATCCCTCGGTCTATTAGAGAACTATCTCTCCAGGGATTGTGAAAGATGTTCCACTGGAAAGATTCTTGTTATTGCTTCGACTCATATTCCCCAAAAAGTGGATCCCGCTCTAATAGCTCCGAATAAATTAAATACATGCATTAAGATACGAAGGCTTCTTCTTCCACAACAACGAAAGCACTTTTTCATTCTTTCATATACTAGGGGATTTCACTTGGAAAAGAAGATGTTCCATACTAACGGATTCGGGTCCATAACCATGGGTTCCAATGCGCGAGATCTTGTAGCACTTATCAATGAGGCCCTATCAATTAGTATTACACAGAAGAAATCCATTATAGAAACTAATACAATTAGATCAGCTCTTCATAGAAAAACTTGGGATTTTCGATCCCAGATAAGATCGGTTCAGGATCATGGGATCCTTTTCTATCAGATAGGAAGGGCTGTTACACAAAATGTACTTCTAAGTAATTGCCCCATAGATCCTATATCTATCTATATGAAGAAGAAATCATGTAAGGGAGGGGATTCTTATTTGTACAAATGGTACTTCGAACTTGGAACGAGCATGAAGAAATTCACGATACTTCTTTATCTTTTGAGTTGTTCTGCCGGATCGGTCGCTCAAGATCTTTGGTCTTCATCCAGACACGATGAAAAAGATTGGATCACTTCTTATGGATTCGTTGAGAATGATTCTGATCTAGTTCATGGCCTATTACTATTATTACTATTAGAAGTAGAAGGCGCTCTGGCGGGATCCTCACGGACAGAAAAATATTGCAGTCAGTTTGATAATAATCGAGTGACATTACTTCTTCGGTCCGAACCAAGGAATCAGTTAGATATGATGCAAAATGGATCTTGTTCTATCGTTGATCAGAGATTTCTATATGAAAAATACGAATCGGAGTTTGAAGAAGGGGAAGGGGCCCTTGATCCGCAACAGATAGAGGAGGATTTCTTCAATCACATAGTTTGGGCTCCTAGAATATGGCGCCCTTGTGGCAATCTATTTGATTGTATCGAAAGGCCCACGGAATTGGGATTTCCCTATTGGACTGGGTCATTTCGGGGCAAATGGATCATTTATCATAAAGAGGATGAGCTTCAAGAGAATGATTCGGAGTTCTTGCAGAGTGGAACCATGCAGTACCAGACACGAGATAGATCTTCCAAAGAACAAGGCTTTTTTCGAACAAGCCAATTCATTTGGGACCCTGCGGATCCATTCTTTTCCCTATTCAAAGATCAGCCCTCTGTCTCTGTGTTTTCACGTCGAGAATTCTTTGCAGATGAAGAGATGTCAAAGGGGCTTATTGCTTCCCAAACAAACCCTCCTACATCTATATATAAACGCTGGTTCATCAAGAATACGCAAGAAAAGCACTTCGAATTGTTGATTCATCGCCAGAGATGGTTTAGAACCAATAGTTCATTATCTAATGGATCTTTCCGTTCTAATACTCTATCCGAGAGTTATCAGTATTTATCAAATCTGTTCCTATCTAACGGAACGCTATTGGATCAAATGACAAAGACATTGTTGAGAAAGAGATGGCTTTTCCCGGATGAAATGAAACATTTGATTCATGTAACAGGAGAAAGATTCCCCATTCCTTAGCCGTAAAGATATGTGCCCATGAAAAGGGGATGAAGTGGAACAGAATTGGCCGGATGGTAGAGTCGTGGAAACACTTGTTTCTTCCATCTTTTTGGCCTTAGCTCCATGGAACAATATGCTACTGCTGAAACATGGAAGAATTGAAATCTTAGATCACTATGTGTGGATGATATGAACTGCCTAAACAAGAATTCTTGAACGGCGAAAGAGCCTATTACTCGCTACATCAAACAATTTCTACTAATGAAACCATGTCAATCCATCGGAAAATACGCATGTCCGCTGAAATGGTTGTTGCTATCTGCTCCAATAACGAATCATTGGTTTCATTGAATAACTAAAGAAGATAGATAGACCTTTCTCTTCGTCTCAGGTCGATGGATCTCCTCAATTGG